GAAAGGATTTTTATCCAAACATTAATTGGTCGTGTATTAGCCGATGATATATATATGGGCACACGCTGTATTGCCACTAGAAATCAAGACATTGGGATCGGACTTGTAAATCGATTCATAACCTTTCGAGCACAACCAATAGCTATTCGAACTCCCTTTACTTGTAGGAGTGCATCTTGGATCTGTCGATTATGTTATGGCCGGAGTCCTACTCATGGCGACCTGGTTGAATTGGGAGAAGCTGTAGGTATTATTGCGGGCCAATCAATTGGAGAACCGGGCACTCAATTAACATTAAGAACTTTTCATACCGGTGGAGTATTCACAGGGGGTACTGCAGAACACGTGCGAGCCCCTTCTAATGGAAAAATCAAATTCAATGAGGATTTAGTTCATCCGACACGTACACGCCATGGGCATCCCGCCCTTCTCTGTTCTATAAACTTGTATGTAACTATTGAGAGTGAAGATATTCGACATAATGTAAATATTCCATCCCAAAGTTTTCTTTTAGTTCAAAACGATCAATATGTAGAATCAGAACAAGTGATTGCCGAGATTCGCGCGGGAACATCCACTTTGAATTTTAAAGAGAAGATTCGAAAACATATTTATTCTGACTCAGACGGAGAAATGCACTGGAGCACCGATGTATATCATGCACCCGAATTTACATACGGAAGTGTTCATCTATTACCAAAAACAAGTCATTTATGGATATTATTAGGAGAGCCACGCGGATCCAGTCTAGTTTCACTTTCGATCCACAAGGATCAAGATCAAATGAGTGCGAATTCTCGTTCTGTCAAGAGTTTTAACCTTTCAGGGACGGATGATCAGTTGAGAGAAAAATTCTTTACTTCAGATTTTTCGGGTAAAAAAGAAGATAGGATTCCTGATTATTCAGACCTTAGTCGAATTATATGTACTGGTCGTTGTAATCTCGTAGATCCGACCCTTCTCTACCAGAATTCTGATTTATTCTCAAAGAGGCGAAGAAATAGATTCATCATCCCACTCCAATCGATTCAAGAACGCGAGAACGGACTAACGCCCCCTTCAGATATCTTGATTGAAATCCCCATCAACGGCATTTTCCGTAGAAATAGTATTCTTGCTTATTTGGACGATCCTAGATACAGAAGAAAGAGTTCGGGCATTACTAAATATGGGACTCTAGAAATGCATTCAATCGTCAAAAAAGAGGATTTGATTGAGTATCGAGGAGGCAAGGAATTTAGTCCAAAATACCAAATGAAAGTCGATCGGTTTTTTTTCATTCCCGAGGAAGTGCATATATTACCCGGATCTTCTTCCATAATGGTACGGAACAATAGTATCATTGGGGTAGATACACAAATTACTTTAAATATGAGAAGCCGCGTAGCCGGGTTGGTCCGAGTGGAGAGAAAAAAAAAAAGAATTGAACTTAAAATCTTTTCTGGAGATATCCATTTTCCCGGAGAGACAGATAAGATATCCCGACATAGCGGCGTTTTGATACCACTAAGAACAGGAAAACGAAATTCTAAGGAATCGAAAAAACGGGAAAATTGGATCTATGTTCAACGGATCACACCTAGTAAGAAAAAGTATTTTGTTTTGGTTCGGCCTGTCGTCACATATGAAATAACGGACGGTATAACTTTAGGAACACTTTTCCCTCCGGATCTGTTGCAGGAAAGGGATAATGTGAAACTTCGAGTTGTCAATTATATCCTTTATGGAAATGGTAAACCAATTCGAGGAATTTCTGATACAAATATTCAATTAGTTCGGACTTGTTTAGTATTGAATTGGGACCAAGACAAAAAAAGTTCTTCTAGTCAAGAAGCCCGTGCTTCCTTTGTTGAAATAAGGGTAAATGGTTTGATTCGACATTTACTAAGAATCGACTTGCTGAAATCCACTTTTTCATATATCGGAAAAAGGAATGATCCCTCGGGCTCAGGATTGTTCTCGGATAATGGATTAGATTGCACAAAAATAAATCCGTTTTCTTCGATTTATTCCAAGGCAATAATTCAACAACCCCTTAATCAAAATAAAAGAACTATTCATACGTTGTTGAATAGAAATACGGGATTCCAATCGTTGATAATTTTGTCATCATCCAATTGTTTTCGAATGGGTCCATTCAACGATGTAAAATATCACAATCACAATGTGATACACAATGGGATAAAAGAATCAATTAACATTACAAAAGATCCTGTAATTCCAATTCAGAATTCGCTGGGGCCTTTAGGAACAGTCCCTCTAATTCGAATTGCGAATGTTTATTCATTTTACCATTTAATAACTCATAATCAGATCTTGGTAAAGAACTATTTGCAACTTGACAATTTAAAACAGACCTTTCAAGTAATTAAATTGAAATATTATTTAATCGATGAAAAGGAGAAAATTTATAACCCCGATCCATGCAGTAACATTATTTTCAATTTGAATTGGTATTTTCTCCATCCCAAGTATTGTCAAGAAACATCTACAATAATGA